AAAGACCCAAAATTCCTAATAATAAACCAAAATCCCCTACACGATTAGTTACAAACGCTTTTTGACAAGCATTCGCGGCAATCGGTCGTGTGAACCAAAAACCTATTAATAGATAAGAACAGACTCCAACTAATTCCCAAAAAATATAAATTTGTATCAAATTAGAACTAGTCACTAATCCCAGCATTGAAGTATTGAAAAAACTCATATAAGCAAAAAATCTCAAATATCCTTGATCATGAGACATATAATTGTCACTATAAATAAGAACCATAATTCCAACAGTAGTAATTAAGATTGACATAATAGAAGTAAGTGGATCGATCAAGTAGGTGAACTCTAAAGAAAAGTCATTATTGATGGTCCAAGACCATACATATTGATAGATATAACTGTTATTTATTTGCTGAATAGGCAGATTGGCTGAAAAAATCATAACTATACTTAACAATAAAACACTAGGAAAAGCCCACATGCGGCGAAGATTTTTTGTTGCCTTCGGGAAAAGGAGAAGTCCCACTCCTATTAATATAGGAATTATAACTGGAATGAAAGGTATGATCCATGAATATTGATATGTATATTCCATAAAAATAAATAAATAAAAATCTTTTATTCTTAATTATTAATTAACTGTTTCTGATTCACCAGCTCTTATTTTTTTTTTGAAAGGAATCTGTTAATAAAAAAAAATTAAGATATGTAAAACTAAAATAAAATTTTATATTCTTAATTATTATAAATTTTTTCCAAATACTTCAAACAAAACAAAATATTTCAAATCAAGAAGTTTAAATTGGTCAAATGAGATGACCAAGCTACTATTGAAAAAGAAATACTTACTTTTTTTTTAAATGATGTATACTTTAACACATTAACTACGAGTCTCATTTGAATTTGAAAATTTTAATTAGGTGCACTCTTTTTTCGCGTTTGACTAATTAAGCAATTAATATAAAAAAAATTAAGGGTTGGTTTCTTAAACTTTTTGATGTATTTTATTACATGTATAAATATAGCACGATGAAAATAAACAATATAAAGGAACAACCACTTTGGTTTATATTTTTGTATTTTTTTATGAAGAGAGTATAATTTAGACTATAAATAGATAATTATATACTATAAATAGATAATTATATAATTATATAGAATTATATAGTAAGTAAAGAACAATTGGTTTTGAACAATAGATGTCTTTCACATCCAACTATAGAAATGAATACTCTATCATAATTTTTTAATGGCAGTTCCAAAAAAACGCACTTCTATATCAAAAAAACGAATTCGTAAAAATATTTGGAAAATGGAGGGGTATTGGGTAGCATTGAAAGCTTTTTCGTTAGCGAAATCGCTTTCTACAGGGAATTCAAAAAGTTTTTTGTACAACAAGAAATAAATAAATAATTAAACATTGGAATAGTCTGAATCTATCTCTGACTCTAAAAAAAGTTCTAAAAAAAGTATAGTTTTCTTTTTAATTTCGTTTCTAATTTATATATTTATATATCTTATATATCTAATTTATATATAATAATTTAGATTATTCTTTTATTATTTTATTATTATTCTATTATCTTTTATATTATTTTATTATATATAATAATAGAATAATTTTTAATTATACTTAAAAAAGAAATTAAAATAATAAATAATTATAATAAAAAATAAAAAGTAATGATTCCCATTCCTTAATGTTTTGAATGGATAAATATTAAATTGAATTCGTTTTGCTATTTTGGTATGTAAAATAAGAATTATTTTGTATACTTTATTTTTAAAATGATATTTTTTTTGTCAAACAAAAAAAAGAATAAATACAAGATCTAAAGTTTCAGCTGTCTTTTTAGTAAAGTTTTGTCTTTTTATATTTTTTATTATATATTATATATATACTATTTTTTATAGAACAACAAATATAAGATTTTTAATCCAAATTAATGAGTTGTTGAAACTAATTTTTTAAGTTTCAAATTTCTTTTGTAATTTTCTGAACAATCATTAAAAAAAAATAATTATCAATATATATACTCCTTATCCTTATATATATACCTTATATACCTCGTATAAAATATCCACCTAAATGGGACAAGAAGTTTTTATCAATGGATATTTTATACGAGAAATGTATCAATTTTGGTCATCAAAAATAAAAAACGAATCCTATAGTTGCTTGGGCTGGGGAAGATAGATCAATATATGTATTAATTTAGAACGGGTTATTTTACTTTAAAGTACGGTCCAATTACGATAGAAATCGAAACTTTTTAATTATATGATACGCCCAATAGCTAACCCAAACCCAATTTAATTAATTTAATTAATTTTCTAAATAGTAACACAAATTCTCTACACAGCGAAAACTCTAAGTATTAATACAAAGGTATGTCAATTTTTATTCTATTGTATGTATTCATGAAATTGTGATCGATAAAAATCCTATTTTTTTTTTCCTTTTTTTTTTTTTAGGAGAGTATAAACTATAAGAACTCCATTGTTAAGTTAAATAAACTTAACACTCTAAATATTATCTAAATATTAAATTAAATAAAATAATAAAAAATAAGGATTATTATTGGGAATACGTTTTAAATCACTATTTTTAACACGAGTTTTGATTCATCAATTTCTTTATTCATGAATTTAAATGTTTCCTATAAAACTAAAAAATATTGAATGATTGAGTACTTTAACCTAGACGATTAAATAAAAATAGGTTATTATGATTTCGAACAAGCCGCTATGGTGAAATCGGTAGACACGCTGCTCTTAGGAAGCAGTGCTAGAGCATCTCGGTTCGAGTCCGAGTGGCGGCATGGCATCTTATAAAAGAGTAAGTCCTATAATGAATTCAATTCCCGATTTCCATTCCTATAATTTCGAGAATCCCCCCTTTTTTATTTTAAAAATTTTTTTATGATATTTTCAAGTTTAGAGCATATATTAACTCATATATCTTTTTCGGTTGTTTCAATTGTAATTTCAATTCGTTTGATAATCTTATTAATTAATGAAAGCGCAGGACTATATGATTCATCAGAAAAGGGCATAAAAACTACTTTTGTCTGTATAACAGGATTATTAGTTACTCGTTGGATTTATTCGAGACATTTACCCTTAAGTGATTTATACGAATCATTAATTTTTCTTTCATGGAGTTTGTCCATTATTTGTATGGTTCCGTATTTTAAAAAAAATATAAACCATTTAAGCGCAATAACCGCGCCAAGTGTTATTTTTACCCAAGGCTTTGCTACTTCTGGTTTTTTAACTGAAACGCATCAATCCGTAATATTAGTACCCGCTCTACAATCTCATTGGTTAATGATGCACGTAAGTATGATGGTATTGGGCTATGCAGCTCTTTTATGTGGATCATTATTATCAGTAGCTCTTATAGTCATTACATTTCGAAAAGTCATAAGGGCTTTTGAGAAAAAGAATAATGATTCATTTTCATTTGATGAGATCCAATACATGAATGAAAGAAACAACGTTTTATGGAACATTTCTTTGATCTCTTCTAGGAATTATTATAGATCTCAATTGATTCAACAATTGGATCATTGGAGTTATCGTATTATTGGTATAGGGTTTATCTTTTTAACCATAGGTATTCTTTCGGGAGCAGTATGGGCAAATGAGGCATGGGGCTCATATTGGAATTGGGATCCGAAGGAAACTTGGGCATTTATTACTTGGACCGTATTCGCGATTTATTTACATATTCGAACAAATAAAAATTTTGAAGGTGTAAATTCCGCAATTGTAGCCTCGATGGGATTTCTTATAATTTGGATATGCTATTTTGGGGTCAATCTATTAGGAATAGGGCTACATAGTTATGGTTCATTTACACTAACATCTAACTGAAGAAAGAACCTAACGAACACAAGCAAACATGGGACAGCATATATATAAGAAAACATTGTGTAAGCCTTCGAGAACCTTTTGAATCAAAGTAGTGATTCAAAAGGTTCTTACAAAGGCCAACCATATCTGGTTAAAAGTCTAATTCATTTTTTTATTTTTAACTTAAGTTAAAGTGAAACTTAAGAGAAGAAAAAATACTTATTATTTTATTGTTTTTTTAATTGTACAACGAATTTTTTAAAACATCCTATTATTATTATAGTATAGGATTGCTGTTTGATTTTTGATTTTATTCATGAAAATTATCTATAAAAATAGATAGATATAATATCTTCGACCTTGTCAACTGATAGTGATAAAATGAAATCCGGATAAAAACCAATACCTATTACAGGTAAAAGGATAGAGATCGAAACAAATAACTCTCGCGGTCCAGAATCAAAAAAATAAGAGTTTGGAGCATTAAAAAACTTGTATCCATAGAACATTTGGCGTAACATAGATAATGAATAAATAGGAGTTAATATCATTCCAATTGCCATTACAAATGTAATTAGTATTTTTGTTATTAAAAAAAATTTTTGGCTGGTAATTAGTCCCAAAAATACTATTAATTCTGCAACAAAACCACTCATCCCCGGTAATGCAAGGGAAGCCATCGATAAGATACTGAAAGTCGTGAATATTTTTGGAACCGGGATCGCCATTCCGCCCATTTCGTCGAGATAAACAAGACGTATTCTATCAAAACTCGTTCCCGCCAAGAAAAAAAGTGCAGCGCCAATAAAGCCATGAGAGATTATTTGTAAAATGGCTCCATTGAGGCCCATATCACTTATAGAGCCAATTCCTATAATTATGAAACCCATATGAGATATGGAGGAATAGGCTATTCTTTTTTTTAAATTACGTTGACCGGGAGATACTGAAGCTGCATAGATTATTTGAATTGTACCTACTATAATCAACCAGGGAGCAAATAGAGAATGAGCGCGGGGCAATAATTCCATATTGATCCGAACCAATCCATACGCTCCCATTTTTAATAAAATTCCGGCTAGAAGCATACAAGTACTGTAATGTGCCTCTCCATGGGTGTCTGGTAACCATGTATGTAAAGGTATAATCGGTGATTTGACAGCAAAAGCAATAAGAAATCCAATATAGAATATTATTTCCAGTGCTACTGGATAAGATTGATTAGCTGATGTTTCAAAATTTAATGTTGGTTCATTGGAACCATATAAACCGATACCCAGAACTCCGATTAATAAAAAAACGGAACTTCCTGCAGTGTACAAAATAAACTTTGTAGCTGAATACAAACGTTTCTTTCCCCCCCACACGGATAGAAGTAGATAAACGGGAATTAATTCTAACTCCCACATGATGAAAAAAAGTAAAAGGTCTCGAGAAGAAAATGATCCTATTTGACCGCTATACATTGCTAACATCAGGAAATGGAATAATCGGGAATCTCGAGTAACCGGCCGAGCCGCTAAAGTAGCTAAAGTGGTGATAAATCCTGTCAGCAAAATAGGTCCTATAGAAAGTCCATCTATTCCCAATCTCCAGTAAAAATCAAAAAAATTGATCCATTTATAATCCTCCGTCAATTGCATTAATGGATCGTCCAATTGGAAATGATAATAGAATGCATAAGTTATTAGAAGGAGTTCTATTGCGCATATAAATATAGTATAACCCCTAATTATCTTATTTCCTCTATGAGGTAGAAAGAAAATTAAAGAACCCGCGAATATTGGCAAAACTACCACTATTGTTAACCAAGGAAAATAATTCGTAGTAAAAACAAGATACACTTTGACCAGAAAAATCCGTGCTCGAAAAAAAAAATAGAATATATTTTTTCGAGCAGGGGGATTTTTGTCGGTAAAAAAAAATTAAATGTATTCAGGTGGGATTTGTGAAAGGGATCAATAAGCTAGGCCCATGCTTCGAGTTGTTTCATGCCATAAATAAACTCGAACACTCAAGTAATCCGTTGGACAGGCGGATTCACATCTCTTACAACCAACACAGTCTTCTGTTCTTGGAGCAGAAGCAATTTGCTTAGCTTTACATCCGTCCCAAGGTATCATTTCTAATACATCTGTGGGGCAGGCTCGGACACATTGAGTACACCCTATACATGTATCATAAATCTTTACTGAATGTGACATTGGATATATAAATTTTTGAACATCATAAATTTTCGATCTAGTAAACTTGTAAATGAATTATACATATATTTAGACACCAGATGAATCAATGATTTACCAGAATTAATCTGCTTCCGGATCGGCTCATGCGAGAGGTCCAAGATCCTTTGATTTATTGCATTTTTTGTAAACACGATCAATACGTTATGTACCATCCATGTTAATTCGACTTGATAAATATTATAATTTCTATGATTAATACTGCTTATTAATACAATACTACTTATTCAACAAATTTGATTGATTGATACGAGTTGATTTTCTGTTACGATAAATTGCGGAAATAATAGCTGGTCCAATAGCTGCTTCAGCGGCTGCAATAGCTATAACAAAAATTGAAAAAAGATTTCCTTTCAATTGGCGACTATCAAAAAAATCAGAAAATGTTACAAAATTTATATTAACTGCATTCAGTATAAGTTCAAGACACATAAGGGCTCTAACCATATTTCGACTTGTGATCAATCCATAGATACCGATAGAAAATAAATAGGCACTCACAACAAGTACATGTTCGAGCATCATTGACCAACTCCTTATCAATTTCGATTCATTTCAAGATAAAAAACAATTTAATGGGTTCAATTGACTAGATAGAATATAAAAAGTTTGGTAATAGATTGAATAAAAGAATTTCTATTTATATTTTAGACATAAACAATCTTCAAATAAAATTGAAGTGAGGAGAAATGGATGTGATAACGCAGAACAAAGTTTAATTTGTATTTCGGTTATTAGTTCGAAAGATTTATTACTGGCGAGCCACAGCAATTGCACCTATCAAAGCAGCTAAAAGAATTATCGAAATGAGTTCAAATGGAAGAAAAAAATCTGTTGATAAATGAATTCCAATTTGTTGACTGTTACTTATCAAATCTTGCTCTATAATCTGGTTTGATCTTGTAGTCCAAATAATCCCGTACCATGACGTATCCAGAATAGTAGTCATTAGTGAAACAAAAATACCTGTACAAACCAACAAAGTAACCCCATCTCCAACGGTCCAAAGATTAAAATCTTTGTAATATTCTGAACCATTCATGAACATGACAGCAAATATGATTAAAACATTTATGGCTCCCACGTAAATAAGGAGCTGTGCGGCAGCTACAAAATGAGAGTTTGATAGAATATAGAATAAAGATATACAAACAAGAACCAGTCCCAACGAAAAAGCAGAATAAATTGGGTTGGTAAGTAATACTACTCCTACACCTCCTAATATAAGACTGAATCCCAAAAAGACTAAAAGAAAATCATGTATCGGTCCGGGCAAATCCATTATATGTAAATAGATAAATAAATCGAAATTTTTTTCATGACCTTATTGACCTCACCAGGAAAAAATTTTTTCTGAAAAGTTCTTAATTGAATTAAATCTAAATGCTAAGGAATGTGAATTGAT